CTTTTTCCTAATATTCCTATTTTCGAATACTTTAGGAACGTCTGTACCCGAAAGAATGGTATCTCCAATTCTCGCCCCTCTGGGATGTAAAATATATCTCTTCTCACCATCCCCATAGTGTATGAGACAAATGTGTGCATTTCGATTAGTCAATTTTTCTTAATAAATGATTCGCAACAAAAGGATTTTTTTTTTTTGAACGTGGCACAACTACTTACTCCTATTTTTTCTTTTCTAACGACGAAGAAACATATTCGATGTTCAAGATTTTCCTATTTAGTACGTCGACGAAGAATGAAACTATCGCTATATTTATTCCGTTTTCTACTTCTTCTTCCAAGTGCAGGATAACCCCAAGGGGTTGTGGGGTGTTTTCTACCAATGGGGGCCTTTCCTTCGCCACCCCCATGGGGATGGTCTACAGGGTTCATAACTACTCCTCTGACTACAGGACGCTTACCGAGCCAACGCTTAGATCCGGCTCTACGCATCAAACTTTTCTGTCTCACCCCAATATTACCCACTTGCCCGACTGTTGCTGAGCAGTTTTTGGATATCAAACGGACCTCCCCTGATGGTAATCTTAATGTGGCCGATTTACCTTCTTTTGCAATCAGTTTTGCTAGAGCCCCCGCTGCTCGAGTCAGCTGTCCACCTTTTCCAAGTGTGATTTCTATGTTATGTATGGCCGTGCCTAAGGGTATATCGGTTGAAGTAGATTCGTCTTTTTGATCAATCAAAATCTCTTCCCAAACTGTACAAGCTTTTTTCCAAAGCATACGGCTTTCTGAATGTATAGGGGGATATCTAGACGGATAGATCCTATCTGAATCATATGATGAAGTATCACATGAGTGGATAGATAGGCATCCAAATATGCCGAATCCCTCATGTGATGATATTCTACATTCTCGGTCTCTCCGTTCCGTCATCTGGCTTATGTTCTTCAGGTAGCATTCAGACCGAATGACTCTATGAAATTACGTCAATACTTCCAAATATTAGGGGTAACGTAGGAGACATCTCTCTTTTTCCCCGGGGGGTAGAATTATCACTGCTTAGCTTTCAATTCGCCTCTGACCATCAAATGAAATGTGCATAATCTCTATTCTTCTCTTTGAAACATAAGGGCGTTTCTGGTTCTGTTGGTGCTTCAAACAATTTTGTCTTCTCCATATTACGATATTTCTAGAGTTAATAATTTTATATGAGGAACTACTAAACTCAATCACTTGCTGCTGTTACTCTTCAGTTTTCTGTTGAGGTCTATGCCGTAGAGGCATTCAAATAGGATCCGTGATTGATTTCTAGGTTTCGTTGTAAACCTGATTGGTTATTTCCAATTACGTAAAGCCATGGTTCAAACCGCACTCAAAGGTAGGGCATTTCCCAGTGAGATAGGAACGTCTGTACCCGAAAGAATGGTATCTCCAATTCTCGCCCCTCTGGGATGTAAAATATATCTCTTCTCACCATCCCCATAGTGTATGAGACAAATGTGTGCATTTCGATTAGTAGGAACGTCTGTACCCGAAAGAATGGTATCTCCAATTCTCGCCCCTCTGGGATGTAAAATATATCTCTTCTCACCATCCCCATAGTGTATGAGACAAATGTGTGCATTTCGATTAGGGTCGTATTCTATGGTTATGATTCTCCCCGATATGTCTTTTTCATTCCGTCGAAAATCGATTGTACGGTATAGACGCTTATGACCTCCCCCTCTATGCCTTGCGGTAATGATTCCTCTGGCATTCCTCCCTTTCCCACAATGACGCTGTCCAGAGATCAAATTCTTTGGTGGATTGGATTTCACTCGACTGTCTGCGGCCCCATTGCGTGTGCTCGGGGTAGAAGGTTTGTATAAATGTATCGCCGTATTATTCAGGATTTTGATTGAAGCTCTTTTTTTTCTCTAAAAGGGATGGAATAGAATAACCCGGTTGAAGCGTAATGATCATACGTCTGTAATGCATTGTATGTCCCCTAATAGGGCCCATTCTTCGACCCTTTCTCGGGAGCCGATGACTATTCATCGCTATTACCTTAACCCCAAAGAAGAGTTCAACCCAATGCTTTATTTCTGTCCGAGTTGATCCTGCTTCGACATTAGAAGTATATTGATTCTTCCCCACCAATAGCCTAACACTTTTTTCTGTAAATACGGCATATTTGATTCCATCCATAAATCCACTTTCTTTCCTATAAGTTCCAGTATTGATAAGAATTCGCGTTCTTACTGTTCATATGTTATAGTATGAATATACCACACCAATTCGTTCTCTAGTAAGATTTGAATTCGACTCTACAGAATCGAACGAATCTCATAGAGACCTCTATCGAAATCGAACTCTATACAAATAGAAGATCGAAAGAATTCGGAAAACAAGAAAACCCAACTATCTATATAGTTAGTTATACTATATATAACCATATAAAGTACAATTTATTTCTCTGATGATGATACAGAGCCAGTTCCACTCGACTGAACTTCTGAAACGCTCCCATCCCATTGGTGTGCATCCAGTAGGAATTGAACCTACGAATTCGCCAATTATGAGTTGGGCGCTTTAACCATTCAGCCATGGATGCTTGGATCATCATACATCGTGAATAAATCATTTCCAACCCCACAAAACCATACATAAGTATGCGAACCAAACCGCCGAGAGGCTATGAAGTCCAATTATGGATCTTCGAATTGAGAGAGATATTGAGAGAAATTAAGAATTTTGACTCGTTGTTAGATTCATGGACCAAATTCGATTTAGTGGGATCTTTCATTTACCTTTTTTTTCACCAAGAACGTTTTCTGAAACTTTTGGACCCCCGAATTTGGAGTATCCTCCTTTCGGGTTCAACAAGCAACCGATCTTTCACGAGCAAAGTTGCAGTACTGGTTAAGGGTGTAGTACTGATTCTAGTAGGGGTCCTTATATCTCGTATGCACCATCAAACTATGGTCGAAAGAAAAAATCTCTATTTGAGGGGGCTTCTTCCTCTACCTATGAATTCCATTGGATCCAGAAATGATACATTGTTTCGGTCTTCCCATAAGTTGGTTGTTTCGCTTCTGTCTCTTCCAAAAGGGAAAAAGATCTCTGAGAGTTGTTTCATGGATCCGAAAGGGGGGCCTTGGGTTCTCCCAATAACTCAAAAGTGTATCATGCCTGAATCGAACTTGGGTTCGCGGTGGTGGAGGAACGGGATCGGAAAAAATAGGGATTCTAGTTGGAAAATATCGAAAGACAGCGTAGCTGGAATTGAGATCTCATTCAAAGAGAAAGATATCCAATATCTGGAGTTTCTTTTTGTATCCTATACGACGGATGATCCGATCGGCAGGGACCACGATTGGGACTGGTTTGATGGCCTTTCTCCGAGGAAGAAGGGAAACAGAATCAACTTGAATTCGGGACAGCTATTCGAAATCTTAGTGAAACACTGGATTTGTTATCTCATGCCTGCTTTTCGTGAAAAAAGACCGATGGAAGGGGAGGGTTTCTTCAAACAACAGAGATCGTATTTTTTGAGGAAGGTATCGAGAGAGAATTGGATTTGGTTAGACAATGGGTGGTTGGGAAACAAAGATCGGTTTTTTAGCAAGGTGGGGAATGTATCGTCAAATATTCACTCTGATTCCACAAGATCTAGTTTCGTTCAAGTAACGGATTCTAGCCAATTGAAAGGATCTTCGGATCAATCCAGAAATGCTTTCGATTCCATTAGTAATGAGGATTCGGAATCTCACACATTGATCAATCAAAGAGAGATTCAACAACTCAAAGAAAGATCGATTCTTTTGGATTGGGATCCTTCCGTTCTTCAAACGGAACGAACCGAGATAGAATCAGACCGATTCCCGAAAAGCCTTTCTGGAGATTCCTCAATGTCCCGGCTATTCGCGGAACGTGAGAAGCGGATGATTCGTCATCTGCTTCCGGAAGAAATCGAAGAATTTCTTGGGAATCCTACAAGATCAATTCGTTCTTTTTTCTCTGACAGATGGTCCGAACTTCAGCTGGGTTCGAATCCTACTGAGAGGTCCGATCCTAAATTGTTGAAGAAACAACACGAGGTTTCTTTTGTCTCTTCCAGGCGATCGGAAAAGAAAGAAATAGTGGATCTATTCAAGATCATTCCGTATTTACAAAAGACCATCTCAATTCATCCTCTTTCATCAGATCCGGGATGTGAAATGGTTCCGAAGGATGAACCGGATCTGGACAATTCCAATAAGATTTCATTCTTGACCCAAAATCCATTTTTAGATTTCTTTCATCTATTCCATGACCGGAGCAGGGTGGGGTACACGTTACACCACGATTTTGAATCAGAAGAGAGATTTTTAAAACTAGCGGATCTACTCATTCTATCAATCACCAAGCCAGATCTGGTGTATAAAAGGGTATTTTTTCCTTTTTCTGAGGCGAAGAGGCGTTTTCAATTTCAAGTAGTGTTCGATCGATATCATCATCATCGAGATCGCTTACGGATTCATCGATCTCGCTATCGATTCCGTATTCATCTGAATCAATTCCGTATTCATCGATCTCGATTCCGTATTCATCTGAATCGATTCCGTATTCATCTGAATCGATTCCGTATTTCTCTGAATCGAGATCGATTCTGGATTCCTCTGAATCGATTGTGTATTCATCTGAATCGATTCCGTACTCATCTGAATCGATTCCATATTCATCTGAATCGATTCCGTATTCATCTGAATCAATTCCGTATTCATCTGAATCAATTCCGTATTCATCTGAATCAATTCCGTATTCATCTGAATCGATTCTGTAGTCATCTGAATCGATTCTGTAGTCATCTGAATCTATTCTGTAGTCATCTGAATCGATTCCGTATGAATCCGACTCAATATTGGATTGATTGGGCCGAGTTTATGGTCAAACTGTCGAAGTCACATCCCTTTTTGACGAAGTCACCTCGTTTCCTTTTGTCAAAGGCATCTTTATTTTTGTCGAATTCCCTTCCCTTTTGGTCGAAGTCACTTCTCTTCTTTTTGTCGAAGTCACTTCTCTTTTTGTCCTTTTTGTCGAAGTCACTTCCTTTTTTCTTTTTGAGTATCGGAAGTCCCCCTATTCCTGGGTCTGAGATCCCCATCTCTATCTATGAATTGAAAGGGCCGAATGATCAACTCTGCTTAGATGATCATGATCCTTCCAAAAAATCAAAATTCTCGATCAATGGAGGCACAATATCACCCTTTTTGTTCAATAAGACAAAATGGATGATTGACTCATTCCCTACTCAAAAGAATTGCAGGAACAATTTGGATAACACGGATTCCTATTTCTCAATGATATCCCACGATCGAGACAATTGGCTGAATCCCGTGAAACCATTTCATCGAAATTCTTTGATATCTTCTTTTTCTAAAGCCAATCGACTTCGATTCTTGAATAATCCACATCACTTCTGGTTCTATTGTAACAAAAAATTCCCTTTTTCTGTGGAAAAGGCCCTTCTCAATAATTCGGATCTTACGTATGGACAATTCCTCAATATCTTGTTCATTCGCAACAAAAGATTTTCTTTGTGCGTCGGTAAAAAAAAACATGTTTTTTTGGAGCAAGATAAGATTTCACCAATCGAGTCACAGGTATCTAAGATATTCATACCTAAGGATTTGCCACAAAGTGGTGACGAAACGTCTAACTTATACAAATCTTTCGATTGTCCAATTCGATCCGATCCATTCGTTGGTAGAGCTATTTATTCGATCGCAGACATTTCTGGAACACCTCTAACAGAGGGACAAATAGCCCATTTTGAAAGAACGGATTGTCCACCTCTTTCAGATCTGAATCTATCTGATTCCGAAGGGAAGCAGTATCTCAATTTCAATTCAAACATGGGTTTGATTCCTACTTCCTGGGCTGAGAAATCCAAAAAGAGGAAAAAACAGAGTCTTTGGGTTAAGAAACGGGAGATGGATAGAACCCTTCAACGAGAGCGTGCTTTTTCAGATCTCTCAAAATGGCATCTGTTCCAACCATATATACCGTGGTTCTTTACTTTGACAGGGTTCAAATATTTCAAATTCGCCCTTTTAGATCCTTTTTCAAACCTATTGTGCAGTCACATATCTTTTTTTCAGGATATTCTGGAGACATCATGGTGGATTCTTCAGACAAAATTGTGGGCGATTCTTTCAAAATGGAATCTCAGTGAGATTTCGAGTCATTGTTTACGGATTCGTCTTCGGTCCGCAGCAATGATTCATCAAAATAAGGAATCACCCCTATGGCTGAGATCATCAAATGCTCGGGAGTTCCTCATCCTTTTCGTTCTTCTTGTTGCTGGATATCTCGTGAATACACATCTTCTCTTTGTTTCCCGAGCCTCTAGTGAGTTACAGACGGATTTCAAAAAGATCAAATCTTTGATGATTCCATCATACATGATTGAGTTGCGACAACTTCTGGATAGGTATCCTACATCTGAACAAAATTCTTTTTGGTTAAAGAATCTCTTTCTAGTTGCTCTGGAACAATTCGTCTATTTTCTAGAAGCAATATGGGGTTCTGCTTTTAACAGGCTATTCGGTGGCGGTCCCACTTATGGGTTCAAATCCATAGGTTCTAAGAAGAAATTTTGGAATAGCAATCTCATCGGTATCATGGATTTCCTAAGGATCATACCAAATCCCTTCAATCGAATCACTTTTTCGAGAAATACGAGACATCTAAGTCGTACAAGTAAAGAGATCTATTCATTGCTAAGAAAAAACGTGAACGTTGAGTGGATTAATGATCAAATCGAATCTTGGGTCACGAACAGTGATTTGATTGAGGATGAAGAAAGAGAATTCTTGGTTCAGTTCTGCACCTTAACGACAGAAAAAAGGATGGATCAAATGCTATTGAGTCTGACTCATAGTGATGGTTTATCAAAGAATGACTCTAGTTATCAAATGGTTGAACAACTGGGATCAATTTACTTACGATACGTAGTTGACATTCATCAAAAGGATCTAATGAATTATGAGTTCAATAGATCCTGTTTAGCCGAAAGACGGATATTCCTTGCTCATTTTCAGACAATCACTTATTCGTGTGGGGCTAATTTACGATCTCATGGAGAACCCTTTTCGCTCCGCTTAGCCCTATCCCCCTCTAGGGGTATTTTAGTGATAGGTTCGATAGGAACTGGACGATCCTATTTGGTCAAATCCCTCGCGACAAACTCCTCTGTTCCTTTCATTACGGTAGTTCCGAACAAGTTCCTGGATGACCTTTTTTATCAGATCGATCCTTATGATAGTGATAATGACGTTGAGGATCTTTTTTATGATTCTAGTGATAGTGATAGTGAGGATAGTTACGCTATTGATATTGATGAGAGTGACGCTATTGATATTGATGAGAGTGACGATAGCGATAGCGATGATGACCTTGATATAGATGATATAGAGCTGCTAAATGAGCTAACTACGGATAGGGATAGACTACTACTAGTACTAGAGCGATTTAGTATCCTCCTTCCATTCGAAGTAGCAAAAGCGATGTCCCCTTGCATACTATGGATTCCAAACATTCATGATCTGTCTGTGCGTGCGTCGAATGACTTATCCCTCGGTCTATTAGTGAACTCTCTCTCCAGGGATTGTGAAAGATGCTCCACTAGCAATATCCTTGTTATTGCTTCGACTCATATTCCCAAAAAAGTGGATCCCGCTCTAATAGCTCCGAATAAATTAAATACATGCCTTAAGCTACGAAGGCTTCTTATTCCACAACAACGAAAGCACTTTTTCACTCTTTCCTATACGATGGGATTTCACTTGGAAAAGAAACTGTCCCATCCTAATGGATTCGGGTCCATAACCATGGGTTCCAGTGTACGAGATCTTGTAGCACTTACCAATGAGGCCCTATCCATTAGTATTGCACAGAAGAAATCCATTATAGACACTCATACAATTCGATCCGCTCTTCATAGACAAACTTGGAATTTGCGAGCGAAGGTAAGACCGGTTCAGGATCATGGGATCCTTTTCTATCAGATAGGAAGGGCTGTTGCACAAAATGTACTTCTAAGTAATGGCTCCATAGATCCTATATCTATCTATCTGAAGAAGAGATTCCCTAAGGAAGGGGGTTCTGATTTGTACAACTGGTACTTCGAGCTTGCAACGAGCATGAAGAGATTAACGATACTTCTTTATCTTTTGAGTTGTTCTGCCGGATCGGTCGCTCATGATCTTTGGTCTCTACCCGGACCCGATGAAAAAAATGGGATCACTTCTTATTTGGTTGAGACTGATTCTGCTCTAGTTCGTGGCCTATTAGAAGTATTCGAAGGAGAGGGTACTCTATCCTCTCGGACCGAAAAAGATGGCAGTCAGTTTGATAATGATCGAGTGACATTGCTTCTTCGGTCCGAACGAAGGAATCCCCTAGATATGATGAAAAATGGATTTTGTTCTAGCGTTGATCCGAAATTTCTCTATGAAAAAGACGAATCGGAGTTTGAATTGGAAGAAGGGGTTGCATTTAGAGAAGGAGAGCTCGACCCGGAACAGATAGAGGAGGATTTCTTCGATGACATAGTTTTGGCTCCTAGAATATGGTACCCCGAT